AAAAAAAGAAAGAGTTTTTACCCCTTCCCTAAAAAAAAAAGAATTTACTGAACTTATTTAATTAACCTCTCATTGATGTATTGTTTCGTCGAGATTTAAATCACGATGTCATTTTCTTGTTCCTGAATGGGCCCTTTGAATTCTTTTAGGTTCATGTTCTACTCCGGGGAAAGATCTATCCGAATTCTAGTTGTACATATAGGACAAATGATCTCAGTACCGCTTCTTTTTGCTACAAGTTTTTTTTTCAATTCGTTTCATGTCTCCAAAAAACTATTCAATGTATTTATTATAATGGTTGACATGGCAGTTTAAGAGTGCTTCTCTAATTAAATAAATAAAATAGAGGAATCTTCTATGCATAGCTACAAGCGGTAATTCTACATATATTACTATTACCCATTTGGTATTTTATGAGCAGAGCCTGGATACTCCATTTTTTTAGTCCAAGTTAACCATAAATTCTGCTAATTAAGAATATTGCTCCTCAATCTAAATTAATCTAATTTAACTTCACGCTACGCATGATTGATTCTTCAATCAATACAAAATTTCTTGGGCGAAACAGAGGATATCTCGATCGGGGGAGAAAATGGGGAAATTCCATATGACCCAATATGTCTGACAAGTCGCACTATACGTCAACCCAAACTGCATCTTCCTCTCCAGGACTCCGAAAAGGTACTTTTGGAACACCAATGGGCATTAAATTAAAGAAAAAAATTTAAGTACTTTACTTCACTTTAATATGGAAACGTAAGAATGAGTTTATTGTCTTCTTCGAAGGTTTTTAGAGAAAGATAGAATTAAGAAATAAAAATCTTAATGAAGAGATAGATCGTTCGAATAAAAAAAAGGATCCATACATTCATTCCCCCAAAATAGGACTAATGCTCCCATTGCGTATTGGTACTTATCGGGTATAGAATAGATCTGCTTCTCTTTGTTCTTACGAACAGAATTCAGCCGTTATTTTCAACGGAATACAATAAAAAGTAACCTTTTCTCATACAGAATTCGCTGAAAAGATTGGGTAAATAGTATAAGTCTATTGCAATGCGATAAAGTTACATAGTGTCTATTTTTCTTTGAGAAAGGGGTATTTCCATGGGTTTGCCTTGGTATCGTGTTCATACTGTCGTATTGAATGATCCCGGCAGATTGCTTTCTGTCCATATAATGCATACGGCTCTAGTTTCCGGTTGGGCCGGTTCGATGGCTCTATATGAATTGGCGGTTTTTGATCCCTCTGACCCTGTTCTTGATCCAATGTGGAGACAAGGTATGTTCGTTATACCCTTCATGACTCGTTTAGGAATAACCAATTCATGGGGTGGTTGGAGTATTTCAGGCGGAACTGTAACGAATTCGGGTATTTGGAGCTATGAAGGCGTGGCCGGAGCACATATTGTGTTTTCTGGCTTGTGTTTTTTAGCGGCCATCTGGCATTGGGTGTATTGGGACTTAGAAATATTCTGTGATGAGCGTACAGGAAAACCTTCTTTGGATTTGCCCAAAATCTTTGGAATTCATTTATTTCTCTCAGGAGTGGCTTGCTTTGGCTTTGGCGCATTTCATGTAACAGGCTTATATGGTCCTGGAATATGGGTGTCTGATCCTTATGGGCTAACTGGAAAAGTACAATCTGTAAGTCCAGCGTGGGGCGCGGAAGGTTTTGATCCTTTTGTTCCCGGCGGAATCGCCTCTCATCATATTGCAGCAGGTACACTGGGCATATTGGCAGGCCTATTCCATCTTAGTGTCCGTCCGCCTCAACGTCTCTACAAAGGATTACGTATGGGCAATATTGAAACTGTACTTTCTAGTAGTATCGCGGCTGTTTTTTTTGCAGCTTTTGTTGTTGCTGGAACTATGTGGTATGGTTCAGCAACAACTCCAATCGAGTTATTTGGTCCCACTCGTTATCAGTGGGATCAGGGATACTTCCAGCAAGAGATATATCGAAGAGTTGGTGCCGGACTAGCTGAAAATCTAAGTTTATCGGAAGCTTGGTCTAAAATTCCTGAAAAATTAGCTTTTTATGATTACATTGGTAATAATCCGGCAAAAGGGGGATTATTCAGAGCGGGCTCAATGGATAGCGGGGATGGAATAGCTGTTGGGTGGTTAGGACATCCCGTCTTTAGAGATAAAGAAGGGCGCGAGCTTTTTGTACGTCGTATGCCTACTTTTTTTGAAACATTCCCGGTAGTTTTAGTAGATGGAGATGGAATTGTTCGGGCGGATGTTCCTTTTCGAAGGGCAGAATCAAAGTATAGTGTCGAACAAGTAGGTGTAACTGTTGAGTTCTATGGTGGCGAACTCAATGGAGTCAATTATAGCGATCCTGCTACTGTGAAAAAATATGCTAGGCGCGCACAATTAGGCGAAATTTTTGAATTAGACCGGGCTACTTTAAAATCTGATGGTGTTTTTCGTAGTAGTCCAAGGGGTTGGTTCACTTTTGGGCATGCTTCGTTTGCTTTGCTTTTCTTTTTTGGACATATTTGGCATGGCGCTAGAACCTTGTTTAGAGATGTTTTTGCTGGTATTGATCCAGATTTGGATGCTCAAGTGGAATTTGGAGCATTCCAAAAACTTGGAGATCCAACTACAAAGAGACAAGTATGATTATGGTAAATGATCCCACTCAATCAAACGAATAGATGTGAAAGCTATAATTGTAAACCACGATCGAATCTATGGAAGCATTGGTTTATACATTCCTTTTAGTCTCGACTTTAGGGATAATTTTTTTCGCTATCTTTTTTCGAGAACCACCTAAGGTTCCGACTAAAAAATAATGAAATAATTTTTCATTATAGAAACTGAAGTAATGGGCCCTCATATTAAGAGGCTCATTACTTCAACAAGTCTAGTCTCCGTGTTCCTCGAATGGATCTCTTAGTTGTTGAGAGGGTTGCCCAAAAGCGGTATATAAGGCGTACCCCGTAAAGCTTACAAGTAAACCTGATATGAAGATGGCGACTAAGGTTGCTGTTTCCATTTTTAGAAAATTTCAAGATCACAATGGATCTACGATAAGATCGTTTATTTATTTACAATTACAACGGAATAGTATACAAAGTCAACCGATCTCAACCAATGATTAAATAGGATTTATGGCTACACAAACCGTTGAGGGTAGTTCTAGATCTAGGCCAAGACAAACTACTGTAGGGAGTTTATTGAAACCATTGAATTCAGAATATGGTAAAGTAGCTCCGGGCTGGGGGACTACACCACTTATGGGAGTTGCAATGGCTCTATTTGCAATATTCTTATCCATTATTTTGGAGATTTATAATTCTTCCGTTTTACTGGATGGAATTTCAATGAGTTAGGTTCATAAGAACTATGAACCTCTAGTTTTTCAATCAAAAAAAAAATTATTTAAAACTTGGATTTATAGACCTTTTTGGTAGTTCGACTGTGGTATTTATTTTTTCGGTATTTCCGGAATATGAGCGTGTGACTTGTTATAATTGATCCTATTGATAATACAGAGAACGGCCCTGTCATCTCTATTAAGATGATTCCACCCCGTCGGATATTTATTCTAATATCTGGAACACGGAATATTATAGATAAAAGTAAGAAAAAAAATATTCTAACTATGATTCATACCTATTATTTAGACCTCGCAACCGGACTAAAAAAAATTTCAGATGGGTATTTCCTAAATTAAATAATTTTTCTTTCTTTAGACTTATGAAATTAATTTTATCTGAAGAACAACTTCTTTCTCTAGATTTTGTTGAGTCATTACATCCACTCATTGAAATTGAATAATTGATGCTCAAATGGTTTTTACTCAAAGAACCCTTTTATTTAGCTTGGGATTAAATCATCGTGGTTCTTGTATGAATCTGAGGTTTTAATTGATTTATAGGGTCTTAACAAGGGAATTCCTATCAACAGTAAAACAAAAGTCGACCCGCATTACGCACAAAAAACAACAAATTAAATAACAAAAACAAACAAAAATAGGAAAGAGAAGATTCAAGAGGCCTGGAACGATCAATATAAAGAAAAAGAAAGGTGTACGAGCTAACTTGATATTTTTAGCATTAGCATCACAAAGAAGAGATTTCGGATTTTTTTTACTTCCTATCTTTGGCACAAATTGCATCGAGCAGCTAAGATGAACTTTCTATTGCATATACGTCAAAATCGGTATTTGTGTGTTTCTGTTTGAGCCGTACGAGATGAAATTCTCATATACGGTTCTCGGGGGGGGGTCCTCTCGGATTCCCTATCTCAATAAAGTATATGATTGGTTCGAGGAACGTCTCGAGATTCAAGCGATTGCAGATGATATAACTAGTAAATATGTTCCTCCTCATGTCAACCTATTTTATTGTCTAGGAGGAATCACGCTTACTTGTTTTTTAGTACAAGTAGCTACGGGTTTTGCTATGACTTTTTACTATCGTCCAACTGTTACGGAGGCCTTTTCCTCTGTTCAATACATAATGACTGAAGCTAACTTTGGTTGGTTAATTCGATCAGTTCATCGATGGTCAGCAAGTATGATGGTTCTAATGATGATTCTGCACGTATTTCGTGTGTATCTTACAGGTGGGTTTAAAAAACCCCGCGAATTAACTTGGGTTACAGGTGTGGTTCTGGCTGTATTGACTGCATCTTTTGGTGTAACTGGTTATTCCTTACCTCGGGACCAAATTGGTTATTGGGCAGTAAAAATTGTGACAGGCGTGCCTGACGCTATTCCTATAATAGGATCTCCTTTGGTAGAGTTATTACGTGGAAGTGCTAGTGTGGGTCAATCTACCTTGACTCGTTTTTATAGTTTACACACTTTTGTATTACCTCTTCTTACTGCCGTATTTATGTTAATGCACTTCCCAATGATACGTAAGCAAGGTATTTCAGGTCCTTTATAGTTATAGCTTTATTTTATAGAGAAAACAGATCATAGATATTTGTAATTTCTGATATATTCTATGGGGAAGGAGCAATAGTTTTTCATTGCTACAAATATGTATTATTGAAAAAATAAGACATGTTTTTTGATATTTCTCTTCAACTGCGAAGTAGTTTAGTTCTTATTTGATAAGAATAGTTGAAGTGGATTCTCCGAAGAGAGGATGGATGGATTATGGGAGTGTGTGACTTGGACTATTGATTGGGCCATGCTGATATATTATTTTATCCGCCACGTTGAAATTCACAGCCAAACGTGTCTCCGCATCCAACCACCACGTAAATCCCCCTATGTAGCATAGGATAGGCCGGTTCGCTTGAGGAGAATTTTTTCTATGATCATGTCCGAATTATGTCATGCATGAACAGGCTCCGTAAGATCCTGTAGAATAAGTGATGTGGCACGATCCAATGTTTTATCTATCCCACTTACTTATTTATAGTATGGAAATGCATTCATTTCCTCTGCATCGACCTCGATCTATAATATGATACTATCGGAGTGAAATACGGGATCTAAGGAAGAACAGAGGCTATACTTTATTAGTAACAAGTAAAGACTTTGTATGTAAGAAAATCGAGATGTTGTGGGGAAAAAAACGAATAAAATCAAAAAGACATGAGACAGTCCAAAAAGCCCTTGATTATGATCAAATTTTTAAGCCTACTTGGATATTGAGCATTTATCTGTAAGAACTAAATTATTTGCACTGAATATGAATAGGTGCAACTTCAGAAATGGGACCCAGTAAATCCTTTATCACTTACATGGAGTCATTCTATTTTATATGTGTGGATATCTATAAAATATAGATTTTCTATCAATCTATTTCTGTAATTCTTTTGAATCTTGCTCGAGCCGGATGATGAAAAATTATCATGTCCGGTTCTTTCGGGGGATGAATCCATAAGAATTCACCTATCCCAATAACAAAGAAACCTGACTTAAACGATCCTGTATTAAGAGCTAAATTGGCCAAAGGGATGGGGCATAATTATTATGGAGAACCCGCATGGCCCAATGATCTTTTATATATTTTTCCGGTAGTAATTCTAGGTACTATTGCATGTAATGTCGGCTTAGCAGTCCTAGAACCATCAATGATTGGTGAACCGGCAGATCCATTTGCAACTCCTTTGGAAATATTGCCCGAATGGTACTTTTTTCCTGTATTTCAAATACTCCGTACAGTACCCAATAAATTATTGGGTGTTCTTTTAATGGTTTCAGTACCAACAGGATTATTAACAGTACCCTTTTTGGAGAATGTTAATAAATTCCAAAATCCATTTCGTCGTCCAGTGGCTACTACAGTCTTTTTGATCGGTACCGCAGTAGCTCTTTGGTTAGGTATTGGAGCAACATTACCTATTGATAAATCTCTAACTTTAGGTCTTTTTCAAATTGATTCAACTGTGAAATACCACGATGTAGGTATCTAGGGAATAGTCGCTTCTAAAGTGAATCCTCCCTAGATACATGAATTTTATTATGATCTATTTCGCGAAAATACGAATTATGTGTCGAAGATAAAAAATGAAGTTTTTTTTTTAATAAAAAAAAAATAAAGAATATGAAAAAATTTCTTTAAAATGAAAACGTATTCTTAGGTAAATTGATTGCGAAATGTTTCTGTAGAGTGTCCAATATCCGTTTTACATCTTCTGTACGAAAATATTCAATTCTCATAAGATCCTCCTGACTGTTACTCAAAAGGTCCAATAATGTATGTATATTGGACTTTTTGAGACAATTATAGGCCCTAGGAGATAGTTCTAATTGGTCAATAAAAATAAATTTCAATGGAATTCCTTTTTTGTTTTTCCTTAGCTTAGTTAATCCATTTTGAAAGGTAAAAGGAGGTAGAGTAAACCTGTTTTTATTTTCCTCGAAATGAATGTGCCTTTCCTCCGCATGCAAAAAAGGAATAAATAAATTAATCAAATTACGAGAAGCTTCATAAAGTGCTTCCTTAGGAGTTAAACTTCCATTCGTCCATATTTCTAGAAAAAGTATTTCTTGTTTTTCATTTCCATTTCCATAAGAATGAATACTATGATTTGCATTTCGAACAGGCATGGATACAGCATCTATAGGATAACTTCCGTTTTGAGAGTTATTTATGGGATTCATACGGTATCCGCGATCTCTATTGATTTGTAATCCAATACGCAAATCAATTGGTTCCGTCAGGTTAGCTATATGCTGTGTTGCGTCAACTATTTCCACGGAAGGTGGTGAGATGATATCTTGAGCGGTTACGTATCTAGGACCTCTAACGCAAATGGATGTGTCTCTAACTCCATATAGATTACTTCTCAATACAATTTCTTTTAAATTTATTAAAATTTCATGTACCGATTCTTCAATACCTACTATCGTAGAATATTCATGTGGCACTTTCTCAGATTTAGCACGTGTGATACATGTTCCTTCTATTTCTCCAAGTAAAGCCCTTCGCATGGCAATACCTATGGTATCGGCTTGCCCTTTCATGAGCGGGGACAGAATGAAACGACCATAATAAAGACGCGTACTGTCTACTCTTGATTCAACACATTTCCACTGTAGTGTTCGAGTGGATCCTGCTATTTCCTCTCGAACCATACTAATATTATTATTTGATCAGATCATTGAATCGTTTATTTCTCTTGAAATCCATTTAATTCTTTTTTTTACACACGTCTTTTTTTGGGAGGTCTACATCCATTATGTGGCATAGGTGTTACATCACGTACGAAACTTAATAGTATACCACTTCTACGAATAGCCCGTAATGCTGCGTCTCTTCCGAGACCAGGACCTTTTATCATAACTTCTGCTCGTTGCATACCTTGATCTACTACAGTACGAATAGCATCTAAAGCGGCTGCTTGCGCAGCATAGGGTGTTCCCCTTCTTGTGCCTTTGAATCCAGAAGTACCGGCGGAGGCCCAAGAAACCACTCGACCTCGTACATCTGTAACAGTTACAATGGTATTGTTGAAACTGGCTTGAACATGAATAACTCCTTTTGGTATTCTACGTCCAGTCTTACGTAAATTAAGACGCCCATTCCTACGCGAACCAATTCTTTGTATAGGTTTTGCCATATTTTATCATCTCATAAATATGAATCAGAAATATATAAAAAGATATGGAGATATCCATTTTATGTTAAAACAAATTTTTTATTTTTACATAACCCCTCTTTGAGAAACTTTTCTTTGAGAAACTTTAGAAAGATTATCCTTGTCTCTGTTTATGTCTTGGATTGGAACAAATCACTATAATTCGTCCGCGCCTACGGATCAGTCGACATTTTTCACAAATTTTACGAACGGAAGCCCTTATTTTCATATTTCTTACTCCTTACTTTAATTTTTAATCTATTCCTTGGAAGAAAATAAGTTTCTTGTTTTTTGTTTTTGCTTCCATTTGATGAAAGGGATTTTTTCAAAAAGAATCTATCTAATCGTTCGAATCTTTGTTCCGAAGTCTATAAATTATACGTCCCCTGGTTGAATGAATAATATTGCCTTATTTCTATTTTGATTCTATCCCCCGGCAGTGTTTGTATCAAACTGCGTCGGATCTTCCCCGAAATATAACCTAGAATTAGATCTTCATTATATAAAATATAAACGGATTCGGAAAGCATACCATTGGGAAATGATTCATGAAGGTTTAATTCCCGAATCATTTTTTTTTTCATTCCAGGAAACCTTTTTGAAGTATCAACTAATGGAGGAAGAGTTATATAACTCACCTTTCCTCTCTATTTCACAAATAGGAAGTTAGAGATAAAATTAGGATACCAGAGGAGGATCACCATATATAACACAAAATTTCTCCTCCAATTTTTTCTAGTCTAGCTTCTCGATCTGTCATTATGCCTCGAGAAGTGGAAAGAATTACAATTCCCATTCCACCTAAAATCTTAGGAATTTTTTTATAGTTGGAATAAATTCGTAGACCGGGTCGACTGATACGTTTTAAAATCGTTTTATATATTCCTTTCCTAGTTCTTTTATGGCGCAAGGTTGAAACCAAGAAATTTTTATTACTTTCCTGATGTTTTCGAACATTTTCAATAAAACCCTCTCGTAGGAGTATTTTAACAATGTTTTCGGTGATATTTGTGGATACTATTCGAACCGTTCCATTTTTACTCATGTTAGCATTTCTTATAGAAGTTATTATATCAGCAATAGCGTCTCTGCCCATGACGAATTATAATTATTGGTGCTTCCTAATTTTGATATAATCAACATGTTTTTTTATTTGAATACTTCAAAGTATTCATTATTTAATTCAAATTTAATTAAATTTGAAATTTATTATTAAATTAATTATTAAATTTAGTAAAAGTATATGCGTGAGACACAATCTATTAATTGGGTTTATTTCAGATATCCTAATTTGATCTATGACTATGAGTCTTTATAATACCTCGGGAGCTAATGAAACTATTTTAGTAAAATTCAACTGTCTCAATTCCCGAGCAATCGCGCCAAAAACTCGAGTTCCTTTTGGATTTCCTTCTTGATCAATGACAACCGCTGCATTGTCATCATATCGTATTATCATACCGTTGTTACGTTTGAGTTCTTTACATGTACGTACAATTACAGCTCTTATTACTTCTGATCTTTCTAGAGGCATATTGGGCACTGCTTCTTTAATTACAGCAACAATAACGTCACCAATATGAGCATATCTATGATTACCAGCTCCTATGATTCGAATACACATTAATTCTCGAGCTCCACTGTTATCTGCTACATTCAAAAGGGTCTGAGGTTGAATCATATCATTTTTATTTAAATTTTTTATTTCAATGCAAAGAATGAGGAAAAAGAAGAAATAGTATTTGTCTAGAAATAAAGAAACTCGTGGTTGTTTTTTCATCCCCTTTTTATATTTAGTTCTACATCCCTATCCTGAAATAACAAATTGAGTTTTTATAGGCATTTTGCACGCAGCTATTGAAATTGCTGCTCTGGCTACAGTTTCTGAGACTCCGCCCATTTCGTAAAGTATTCGACCGGGTTTAACAACAGATACCCAATATTCGGGAGATCCCTTTCCCGACCCCATACGTGTTTCTGCGGGCCTTACTGTAATAGGTTTATCGGGAAAAACACGTACCCATATTTTTCCACCACGACGTGCATATCGTGTCATTGCTCTTCGTCCTGCTTCTATTTGTCTAGCGGTAATCCAAGCGGGTTCAAGTGCCTGAAGAGCATATCTGCCAAAGCAAATATGATTACCCCGGCAAGATATTCCTTTCATTCTTCCTCTATGTTGCTTACGAAATCTGGTTCTTTTGGGGTTATAGTTGATGGTTTTTTCCCACCTCTACTACAGAACCGGACATGAGAGTTTCTTCTCATCCAGCTCCTCACGAATGAAAGGATTCGATAATATTACAGATGCGCATGTATTTAATAACTAATACATTAAACTAAGTAATGGGATTTATTGATATTATATTTCATTTATTAGATAAGAAGCTGTATATACGGTTAGATTTGTCTATTTCTAGATATAGATAATTTTTCTTTTTTATACCGGATCCTTATTTTTTTTTTTTTTACTTTTCTTTTAATAAATTATTTCTTATTTATTGGATTCCAATAAATAAGAAATAAGGGTTTCGCGGGCGAATATTGACTCTTTCCTTTTCCTGCTTTATTCGTAGGATCAATCCACAATCTCTCCGAGTAAAAAAAAATTGTTCTTGGTTCATTCCGCCATCCCGCCTGCTCAACCATTTGGATTCTTTTAAATAGAATCCTATATAGTCACAGGTTTCGTCGTTCCTATAGCTTCTCCATTAATGATTAGGCCTGAACTCTGCAATGGAGCTCTCAACAAAATCTGTTTCCGAGTCAATCTCCTCAGTTTCTATTAACCGGGAGCTCTTTATTATTTATATATCATTTATTATTTATATATCAATCGATACAATATTAAACAATATTAAAACAATATGAAATTAATGCTTTATTACACTGCCTTTTATTTATATGAGGTAATTCATAGACCATACATATTGGAATTATATATCATTGATATTTTTGTTCTCTCTTTCTATCACCTTTCCATTTATCCGCATCCCTTTATTATTTTTTTTTTATCCACAATCATATTTTTTTGTTATGGAACAATTCCAGTTGTTACAACTATATGATTGATTCAGTCATATAGTGACTGTTTTGGGGATCTTGATAATATGAAGCAATAAGTTAGTTATTAGTTTTTCATTTTTTTTTTTTATAGTAGTTGTAGTTATTGAATTTATATTAGGGATCAGTCTTTTTTTGATCCTACTAAAAACTCTAAAGAAAAAACTAACGAGTCACACACTAAGCATAGCAATTATAAAAAAAAAGGTTAATTTCTTTTTTATTCAACCTTATAGAATTCGAATTATTTCATTTTTTTTTATTTAACAGAAAAACAGAAAAAGTTTCTAGTTTTTTGTTCTATATATCACTATATTACTGGATAGAATGACAAGATAAATAAAGGTCTATTATTCTTCATCCACAAATATCCAAATTTTGAGGCCTAGTACTCCATGGATAGTTCGAATTGTATAGGAACAATGATCAATTTTAGCGCGAATTGTTTGTAGAGGAACCCTACCTTCTCTGATCCATTCGACACGTGCAATTTCTTTTCCGTCAATACGTCCTGCAATTTGTATTTGAATTCCTTTTGTATCTGTTTGTTCAGTTAATTCAATAGCTCTTTTCATTGCTTTTCGAAATGAAACTCTATTTCTTAATTGAGAAGCCATATATTCTGCAAGAATATTGGGGTCTCCATAAGGTTTTTCTATTCGTGTGATAGCAATGTTGATTCTTCGGTTCACAGAACGAAATTCTTTTTGTACATTCATCTGTAATTCTTCGATTCCTCGTGTTCGGCCCTCTATTAATAAATTTGGGAATCCAATATGGATTATAACCTGGATTAAATCAATTCTTTTTTGAATTTCTATACGAGCAATTCCAATTCCTTCGAAACCTGAGGATATTCTTTTATTTTTTTGTACATAGTTCTTTATACAATTCCGTATTTTCTCATCTTCTTGTAGACCTACAGAAAAATTTTTTGGTTGTGCGAACCAAAAGGAATGATGATTTTGGGTTGTACCAAGTCTGAAACCAAGCGGATTTATTTTTTGTCCCATATTTTTTATTATATTATCTTTCCATCTCTTTTTTTCTAAATATGAATCTAAATCTTAAATTCATCGAAAGATAATTTTGATTTATCTTTTAATACAATTGTTATATGACAAGTCGGCCTTTTTATCGGATAACTACGTCCTCGAGCTCTAGGTCTTAATTTTTTCACAAAAGAACCTCCATTGACTTCGGCTTTACTAATGAATAAATCGGTTTCGTTCAAACCCATATTATGACTAGCGTTTGCTGCTGCGGAATAAACCAATTTTAAAATGGGATAAGATGCTCGATAAGGCATAAGTTCCAATATCATAAGCGTTTCCTCATAAGAACGCCCGCGAATCTGATCAATTACTCTTTGCGCTTTGAAAACAGACATACATATATGTTGAGCTAAAACTTTTACTTTTACTTCTCCACTCGAATTTGAGTTCTTTTTCTTTATCATAAGGTTATCTCCCGCCAATGAATGATAAGTATCTATTTTTTTTCCAAATTAACGACGAGATTTATTATCGTTTCTCGCATGTCTCGCGAAAGTCAGAGTCGGCGCGAATTCTCCCAATTTGTGACCTACCATACGATCTGTTATATAAATAGGTAAATGTTCCTTTCCATTATGAATAGCGATTGTATGGCCAATCATTTTGGGTATAATGGTAGATGCCCGAGACCAAGTTACTATTATTTCTTTCTCCTCCCTCATGTTGAGTTTTTCAATTTTTCTTGATAAATGATTAGCTACAAAAGGGTTTTTTTTTAGTGAACGTGCCATAGCTGATTACTCCTTTTTTTTACATTTTAAAGATTGGACATTCTATGTCCAATAGAATATCTCGATCTAAGTATGAAGGTAATAATAAATACAATAATGATGAATGGAAAAAAGAGAAAATCCTTTAGCTAGATAAGGGGCGGATGTAGCCAAGTGGATCAAGGCAGTGGATTGTGAATCCACCACGCGCGGGTTCAATTCCCGTCGTTCGCCCATCACATTATTTCAAATTCAAAAAATTCTATTTTCAATATTCCTATTTACGGCGACGTAGGTCTAAATAAAAACGATAACTATATTTATTACTTTTCCGACTTCTTCTTCCAAGCGCACCCCAAGGAGTTGTGGGTTTTTTTCTACCAATTGGGGCTTTCCCTTCCCCACCTCCATGGGGATGGTCTACAGGGTTCATAACTACTCCTCTTACTACAGGACGCTTACCTATCCAACACTTCGATCCGGCTCTACCCAAACTTTGTTGATTCACCCCAACATTACCCACTTGTCCGACTGTTGCTAAGCAGTTTTTGGATATCAAACGGACCTCCCCGGATGGTAATCTTAATGTGGCTGATTTACCCTCTTTTGCGATCAGTTTCGCTACAGCGCCCGCCGCTCTAGCTAATTGTCCACCCTTTCCAAGCGTGATTTCTATGTTATGTATGGCCGTGCCTAAGGGCATATCGGTTGAAGTAGATTCTTCTTTTAAAAACCCCTTCCCAAACTGTACAAGCTTCTTCCAAAGCATACGGCTTTCTAGATGTATATGATGATATCTAGACAGATGGATCTTTATCTTATATGAATCGTAAGATGAAGTACCACATGAGTGGATATATAGGAATCCAAATCTGCCGAATCACTCATGATCTTCTACATCCTAGGTCTCCCCGTTCCATCATCTGGCTTATGTTCTTCATGTAGCATTCAGACCGAATGACTCTATGAAATTACGTCGATACTTCCACATATTACGGGTAACGTAGGAGACATCTCTATTTTTCCCCGGGGGGATCTTTATAATTACCACTGCTTAGCTTTCAATTCGCCTCTGACCATCAAATTAAATGTGAATAACCCGTCCTCCTCTCTTTGAAACAAGGGGCGCTTCCGGTTCTGTGCGTGCTTCAAACAATTTTGTCTTCTCCATATTACCATATCTCTAGAGTCAATAATTTTCTATGAGGAACTACTGAACTCAATCACTTGCTGCCGTTACTCAACAGTTTTCTGTTGAGGTCTATCCCATAGAGGTACTCAAATTGGATCAGTGATTGATTTCTAGGTTTCATCGTAAACCTAATTGGTTACTTCCAATTACGTAAATCAATAGTTCAAACCGCACTCAAAGGTAGGGCATTTCCCATTGATATAGGGACTTCTGTACCAGAAATAATGGTATCTCCAATTATAGCCCCTCTGGGGTGTAAAATATATCTTTTCTCGCCATCCCCATAATGTATGAGACAAATGTATGCATTTCGATTAGGGTCATATTCTATGGTTACGATTCTACCAGATATGTCTTTTTCATTCCGTCGAAAATCGATTTTACGGTATAGACGCTTATGACCTCCCCCTCTATGTCTTGCGGTAATGATTCCTCTGGCATTACGACCTTTACCACAATGATGCTGTCCACAGATCAAATTATTTCGTGGATTGGATTTCATTTGACTGTCTATGGCTCTATTACGTGTGCTCGGGGTAGAAGTTTTGTATAAATGTATCGCCGTGTTATTAAGTATTTTGCTTTAAGTTCTTTTCTCTATAAGAGGTGGAATAGAATAACCCGGTTGAAGCGTAATGATCATACGTCTGTAATGCATTGTATGTCCCATAATAGGTCCTATTCTTCTACCCTTTCCTGGGAGTCGATGACTATTCATAGCTATTACCTTGACACCAAAGAAGAGTTCGACCCAATGCTTTATTTCTGTCCTAGTTGATCCTGATTCGACATTAGAAGTATATTGATTGTTCCCCAATAACCGAATACTTTTTTCTGTAAATACTGCATATTTGATTCCATCCATAACTCCATTTTCTTCCCTATGAGTTCCAGTATCGATAAGAATTCTAGTTCTTACTGTTCATATGTTATGGTATGAATATACCATACCAATTCGTTATGTATGGATGATGAGATTCCATTGATACAGAGCCAATTCCAATAGACTTATTGAACGTTCCCATTGGCGTGCATCCAGCAGGAATTGAACCTACGAATTTGCCAATTATGAGTTGGGCGCTTTAACCATTCAGCCATGGATGCTTAACAGGGCTCATTGTACATCGTGAATAACCAAATTCCAATTGAAATGAAATCTTTAGGAGGAATCAATGAAAATCTTTAGGAGGAATCAATGAAACGATATCAATTCAAATCCTGGATCTTCGAATTGAGAGAGATATTGAGTGAGATCAAGAATTCTCACTATTTCTTAGATTCATGGATCAAATTCGATTCAGTGGGATCTTTCACTCACATTTTTTTCCACCAAGAACGTTTTATGAAACTCTCTGACCCCCGAATTTGGAGTATCCTACTTTCACGTGATTCACAGGGTTCAACAAGCAATCGATATTTCACGATCAAAGGTGTAGTACTGCTTGTAGTAGTGGTCCTTATATCTCGTATTACCAATCGAAAGATGGTCGAAAGAAAAAATCTCTATTTGATGGAGCTTCTTCCTATACCTATGAATTCCATTGGACCCAGAAATGAGACATTGGAAGAATCTTTTTGGTCTTCCAATATCAATAGATTGATTGTTTCGCTCCTGTATCTTCCAAAAGAGAAAAAGATTTCTGAGAGTTGTTTCATGGATCCGCAAGAGAGTACTTGGGTTCTCCCAATAAATAAAAAGTGTATCATGCCTGAATCGAACCGGGGTTCGCAGTGGTGGAGGAACCGGATCGGAAAAAAGAGGGATTCTAGTTGTAAGATAGCTAATGAAACCGTAGCTGGAATTGAGATCTCATTCAAAGAGAAAGATAGCAAATATCTGGAGTTTCTTTTTTTATCCTATACGGATGATCCGATCCGCAAGGACCATGATTGGGAATTGTTTGATCGTCTTTCTCCGAGGAAGAAGCGAAACATAATCAACTTGAATTCGGGACAGCTATTCGAAATCTTAGGGAAAGACTTGATTTGTTATCTCATGTCTGCTTTTCGTGAAAAAAGACCAATTGAAGGGGAGGGTTTCTTCAAACAACAAGGAGCTGAGGCAACTATTCAATCAAATGATATTGAGCACGTTTCCCATCTCTTCTCGAGAAACAAGTGGGGTATTTCTTTGCAAAATTGTGCTCAATTTCATATGTGGCAATTCCGCCAAGATCTCTTCGTTAGTTGGGGGAAGAAACCGCACGAATCGGATTTTTTGAGGAACGTATCGAGAGAGAATTGGATTTGGTTAGACAATGTGTGGTTGGTAAACAAGGATTGGTTTTTTAGCAGGGTACGGAATGTATTGTCAAATATTCAATATGATTCCACAAGATCTATTTTCGTTCAAGTAACGGATTCTAGCCAATCGAAAGGATCCTCTGATCAATCCAGAGATCATTTCGATTCCATTAGAAATGAGGATTCAGAATATCACACATTGATCGATCAAACAGAGATTCAGCAACTAAAAGAAAGATCGATTCTTTGGGATCCTTCCTTTCTTCAAACGGAACGAACAGAGATAGAATCAGATCGATTCCCGAAATGCCTTTTTGGATCTTCCTCAATGTCCCGGCTATTCACGAAACGTGATAAGCAGATGAATAATCATCTGCTTCCGAAAGAAATCGAAGAATTTCTTGGGAATCCTACAAGATCAATTCGTTCTTTTTTCTCTGACAGATGGTCAGAACTTCATCTGGGTTCGAATCCTACTGAGAGGTCCACTAGAGATCAGAAATTTTTGAAGAAAAAACAAGATGTTTCTTTTGTCCCTTCCAGGCGATCGGAAAATAAAGAAATGGTTGATATATTCAAGATAATTACGTATTTACAAAATACCGTCTCAATTCATCCTATTTCATCAGATCCGGGATGTGATATGGTTCCGAAGGATGAACCAGATATGGACAGTTCCAATAAGATTTCATTCTTGAAAAAAAATCCATTTTTGGATTTATTTCATCTATTCCATAACCGGAACAAAGGGGGATACACGTTACACCACGATTTTGAATCAGAAGAGAGATTTCAAGAAATGGCAGATCTATTCACTCTATCAATAACCGAGCCGGATCTGGTGTATCATAGGGGATTTGCCTTTTCTATTGATTCCTACGGGTTGGATCAAAAAAAATTCTTGAATGAGGTATTCAACTCCAGAGATGAATCGAAAAAGAAATCTTTATTGGTTCTACCTCCTCTTTTTTATGAGGAGAATGAATCTTTTTATCGAAGGATCAGAAAAAAATTGGTCCGGATCCACTGCGGGAATGATTTGGAAGATCCAAAACTAAAAACAGCGGTATTTGCTAGCAACAACATCATGGAGGCAGTCAATCAATATAGATTGATCCGAAATCTGATTCAAATCCAATATAGCATCTATGGGTACATAAGAAATGTATCGAATCGAT